GCTGTTCACGTACCTTTATCTTTGGAAGCTCAAGCGGAAGCTCGTTTACTTATGTTTTCTCATATTAATCTCTTGTCTCCAGCTATTGGGGATCCCGTTTCCCTACCAACTCAAGATATGCTTATTGGGCTCTATGTATTAACGATCGGGAACCCCCGGGGTATTTGTACAAATAGGTATAATCAATATAATTCTAATTGGGTAAACTATAAAAAGGAAGCTGTTGACAATAATGACTGTAAGTATACAAAAGAGCCGTCTTTTTATAGTTCTTATGATGCACTTGGGGCTTATCGGCGGAAACGAATCCTTTTAGATAGTCCTTTGTGGCTTCGGTGGAGATTAGATCAACGCGTCGTTGGCTCAAGAGAAGTTCCCATCGAAGTTCAATATGAATCTTTTGGTAATTCTAATGAGATTTATAAACACTATCGAATAGTGGGAAGTATAAAAAGAGAAATTCGTTGTATATATATTCGAACTACTGTGGGTCATCTTTCTTTTTATCGAGAAATAGAAGAAGCCATACAGGGGTTTTGCCGTGCCTACTCATAGGCTATGTAACTCATACGCTCTATAAAAATAAATTCTATTAGTGATGCCCATACTCGCAGGAATTCGGGTCTCCCCAATTTAACTGGTATCAAAATTTCTGAATTTCTGTGTGAATCAGGATTAAGGAAAGGAAGTTTTCGAATCACTGACTCAGGCCCATTGTGGAATCTTACTCAGCAGAATATGGAGGTCCTTATGGCAGAACGGGCCGATCTGGCCTTTCACAATAAGGTGATAGATGGAACTGCTATTAAACGACTTATTAGCAGATTAATAGATCATTTCGGAATGGCATATACATCACATATCCTGGATCAAGTGAAGACTTTGGGTTTCCAGCGAGCCACTGCTACATCTATTTCATTAGGAATTGATGATCTTTTAACAATACCTTCTAAGGGATGGTTAGTACAAGACGCTGAACAACAAAGTTTTCTTTTAGAGAAAAACCATCATTATGGGAATGTACACGTGGTAGAAAAATTACGTCAATCCATTGAGATATGGTATGCTACAAGTGAATATTTGAGACAAGAAATGAATCCTAATTTTCGTATGACTGATCCCTCTAATCCAGTCCATCTAATGTCCTTTTCGGGGGCTAGAGGAAATGTATCTCAAGTACACCAATTAGTAGGTATGAGAGGATTAATGTCGGATCCTCAAGGACAAATGATTGATTTACCCATTCAAAGCAATTTACGAGAAGGGCTTTCTTTGACAGAATATATAATTTCTTGCTACGGAGCCCGCAAAGGAGTTGTAGATACTGCTGTACGAACATCAGATGCTGGATACCTCACGCGTAGACTTGTTGAAGTAGTTCAACACATTCTTGTACGTAGAACGGATTGTGGTACTATACGAGGTATTTACGTGAGTCCCAAAAATGGTATGACGGAAAAAATTTTTGTTCAAACACTAATTGGTCGTGTATTAGCAGACGATATATATATTGGTCTACGATGTATTGCCACTCGAAATAAGGATATTGGAATTGGACTTGTCAATCGATTTATAACCTTTCGAGCACACCCAATATATATTCGAACCCCTTTTAATTGCAGGAGTACTTCTTGGATCTGCCAATTATGTTATGGCCGTAGCCCTACTCATGGTGATCTGGTTGAGTTGGGAGAAGCCGTAGGCATTATTGCGGGTCAATCAATTGGGGAACCGGGGACTCAACTCACATTAAGAACTTTTCATACGGGCGGAGTATTCACAGGTGGTACTGGCGAACATGTACGAGCTCCCTCTAATGGAAAAATAAAATTTGATGAGTATTTGGTTCATCCCACACGTACCCGTCATGGGCATCCTGCTTTTCTATGTTTTATAGACTTGTATGTAACTATTGAGAGTCGAGATATTATACATAATGTTAATATTCCAACAAAAAGTTTGATTTTAGTTCAAAATGATCAATATGTAGAATCGGAACAAGTGATTGCCGAGATTCGTGCCGGAACGTCCACTTTTCGTTTTAAGGAGAGGGTTCTAAAACATATTTATTCTGAGTCAGAAGGAGAAATGCACTGGAGTACTGATGTGCATCATGCGCCCGAATATCCGTATAGTAATGTTCATCTAGTACCAAAAACAAGTCATTTATGGATATTAGCAGGAGGTCTATGCAGATCCAGTATAGTGTCTTTTTCACTCCACAAGGATCAAGATCAAATGAATTCTAATTCTTTTTCTGTCGAAGAAAGAAATATCTTTGATTTGACTAATGATCAAGTAAGACATAAATTTTTTGGTAAAAGTAAAAAGGATGGGCAAATTTTTGAGTATTCAAAACCTTATCGAATCATATCCAATGGTCATTGGAATCTCATAGATCCCTCTATTTGTCAAGAGAATTCCGATGATTCCTTGGCGAAAAAGCGAAGAAATAGATTCGTGATTCCCTTACAATATGATCAAGAACGAGAAAAGAAACTAATACCATCTTTTTGTATTTCTATTAAAATACCTATAAATGGTATTTTACGTAAAAATAGTATTCTTGCTTATTTTGATGATCCGCGATATAGAAGAAGCAGTTCGGGAATTACTAAATATGGGATTGTCGAAGTAGATTCAATCGTAAAAAAAGAGAATTTGATTGAGTATCGAGGAGCAAAAGAATTTAGTCCGAAATACCAAATGCAAATGAGAGTAGATCGATTTTTTTTCATTCCCGAGGAAGTGCATATCTTCCCCGTATCTTCGCCCATAATGGTCCGAAACAATAGTATCGTTGGAGTAGATACACGACTTGCTTTAAATATAAATACAAGAAGCCGAGTAGGTGGATTAGTCCGAGTGGAGAGAAAAAAAAGGAGTATTGAACTGAAAATTTTTTCTGGAGATATTCATTTTCCTGGAGAGGCGGATAAAATATCTAGGCACGGCGGCATTTTGATACCACCAGGAATGGAAAATAAAAATTATAAGGGATCAAAAAAATTTCAAAATTGGATCTATGTTCAACGGATCACACCTATAAAAAAAAAGTATTTTGTTTTGGTTCGGCCCGTAGTCCCATATGAAATATCCGATGGGATAAATTTAGCAACACTTTTTCCTCAGGATCTCTTGCAGGAAAAGGATAATGTACAACTTCGAATTGTCAATTATATACTTTATGGAAATAGCAAGTCAATTCGAGGAATTTCTCACACAAGTATTCAATTAGTTCGGGCTTGCTTAGTATTGAATTGGGACCAAGAAAAAAGGGGTTTTCTAAAAGAAGAGGTTCATGCTTCCTTTGTTGAAATAAGGGCAAATGATCTGCTTCGTGATTTCATCAGAATTGAGTTAGTAAAGTCCACTATTTCTTATACCGTAAAAAAGTATGATACGTCAAGTTCAGGATTGATTTACAATATTGGATTAGATCGTACCAATATAAATCCTTTTAATTCCAAGGTAAAGACTCAATCATTTCCCCAACATCAGGGAACTCTTGGTACGTTGTTGAATCGAAATAAGGAATGCCAATCTTTCCGAATTTTGTCATCATCCAATTGTTCTCGAATTGGCCCCTTTAATACTTCGAGATATAATAATGCGACAAAAGAATTGGATCCCATGAATCCAATTAGGGATTTGTTGGGTCCCTTAGGTACTACTGTATTTAAAATAGCGAATCCTTGTTTATCTTACTATTTAATAACTTATAATCAAATCTTTTTAAAGAACTATTTGTTACTTGACAATTTTCAACAGACTTTCCAAGTACTTCAATTTCAATACTGTTTCCTAGATGAAAATAGTAGGATTTATAATCCCGATCCGTGTAGTAACATCATTTGGAATTTATTCCATTTTAATTGGTGTTTTCTCCATCACGATTATTGTGAAGAGGCATGGACAATAATTAGCCTTGGCCTATTTCTTTGTGAAAATTTATGTCTATTGAAATACGGATCACGCATCAAAAAATCTGGTAAAATTTTAATTGTTCATGTTGACTCTTTAGTTATAAGATCAGCTAAGCCCTATTTGGTCACTCCGGGAGCAACTGTTCATGGCCATTATGGGAAAACCTTTTATGAAAGAGATACATTAATTACATTTATATATGAAAAATCGAGATCCGGCGATATCACGCAAGGTCTTCCAAAAGTGGAACAAATCTTAGAAGTTCGTTCAATTGATTCAATATCGATGAACCTCAAAAAGAGAGTTGAAGGTTGGGACGAACGTAGCCGAAGGCTTCTTGGGATACCCTGGGGATTCTTGATTGGAGCTGAACTAACCATAGCACAAAGTCGTATCTCTTTGGTTAATAAGATCCAAAAGGTTTATCGATCCCAGGGGGTACAGATCCATAATAGACATATAGAGATTATTGTACGTCAAGTAACATCAAAAGTGTTGGTTTCAGAAGATGGAATGTCTAATGTGTTTTCACCTAGGGAACTGATTGGATTGTTGCGAGCAGAGCGAGCAGGGCGTGTTTTGGACGAAGCGATCTGTTATCGGGCAATCTTATTGGGAATAACGAAGTCATCTCTGAATACTCAAAGTTTCATATCCGAAGCGAGTTTTCAAGAAACTGCTCGAGTTTTAGCAAAAGCTGCTCTACGAGGTCGTATTGATTGGTTGAAAGGGCTGAAAGAGAACGTTGTTCTGGGGGGGATTATACCGGTTGGTACTGGATTCAAAAAATTAGTACATCGTTCAAAGCAAGATAAAAACATTCATTTGAAAATAAAAAGAAAGAATCTATTCGAATTGGAGATGAGAGATATTTTGTTACACTATAGAGAATTTTGAGAATTTTTTTTGTTCTTGCGTCCCGAACTATTTCCATGGGACATCAGACCAATCATTTACATGATACATGATTTAGTAATTCCTAACAAGAGGTTCATTTTTTTTACTTGAATTCTATGGTCCGATTATGGATTTGGTAATCAACGAAAAATAAAGAATGAAAATAAATTCATGATTTTGGTCGTAGATCAATGGTCAATCCTGGTATAAGGTTCCGTCGGAACAATTATTTATTTCACAGGTTACTGAATCTCTCTAAAAAAAAAAGAGAAAGTGTGGCAAAATGGGAAGACGATATTGGAACATAAATTTGGAAGAGATGATGGAAGCAGGAGTTCATTTTGGTCATGGTACTAAGAAATGGAATCCTAGAATGGCTCCTTACATCTCTGCAAAGCGTAAAGGTATTCATATTACAAATCTTACTATAACTGCTCGTTTTTTATCAGAAGCCTGCGATTTAGTTTTTGATGCAGCAAGTATGGGAAAAAACTTCTTAATCGTTGGCACCAAAAATAAAGCAGCGGATTTAGTAGCATCAGCAGCAATAAGGGCTCGATGTCATTATGTTAATAAAAAATGGCTTGGTGGTATGTTAACAAATTGGTCTACTACAGAAACAAGACTTCAGAAGTTCAGGGACTTAAGAGCGGAACAAAAAATGGGGAAACTCGCCCGTCTCCCAAAAGGAGATGCAGCAATGTTGAAGAGAAAGTTATCCACCTTGCAAACATATCTGGGTGGGATCAAATATATGACGGGATTGCCCGATATTGTAATTATCGTTGATCAGCAAGAAGAATATATGGTTCTTCGAGAATGTGTCATTTTGGGCATTCCGACGATTTGTTTAATCGATACAAATTGTGACCCAGATCTTGCAGATATTTCTATTCCGGCCAACGATGATGCTATAGCATCGATTCGATTGATTCTTACCAAATTAGTATCCGCAATTTTGGAGGGCCGAAATAGTTATATAAAAAAAGGTTGATTATCTTATAATTTAATAGTTAAGAAAAAGAAGAAGAAGATTAGTTCCTTTTTGTTGAACTCCATGGATTTCTTTGATTGTTTATTATTTTGGTTTGCATTTTTGAACTATGTTTTGAATATTGAATAAAAAATGATTGGTATTTTTTTTTTATGTAATTTCTTGGTATTCTAAATATAATGTATGATTCCTATTCATAAATGAAGGTAGATGAATTGAGAAAGATATGGTTGAATCAAAATAATTCCTTTTTTAAGTTCGATTTCTATTATAGGGCAATATGAATGTTATACTATGTTCCATTAAAACACTCAAAGGGTTATACGATATGTCAGGTGTAGAAGTAGGCCAACATTTATATTGGGAAATAGGAGGTTTACAAATTCATGCCCAAGTGCTTATCACTTCTTGGGTTGTAATTGCTATTTTATTAGGTTCAGCCATCATAGCTGTTCGGAATCCACAAACCATTCCGACCGACGGGCAGAATTTATTCGAATATGTCCTTGAATTTATTCGAGACTTGAGCAAAACTCAGATTGGAGAGGAGTATGGTCCTTGGGTTCCATTTATTGGAACGATGTTCCTATTTATTTTTGTTTCTAACTGGTCAGGTGCTCTTTTACCTTGGAAAATCATAAAGTTACCTCATGGGGAGTTAGCTGCGCCCACGAATGATATAAATACTACTGTTGCTTTAGCTTTACCCACGTCAGTGGCATATTTCTATGCGGGTCTTAGCAAAAAAGGATTGGGATATTTCGGTAAATACATTCAACCAACTCCAATACTTTTACCAATTAATATCCTAGAAGATTTTACAAAGCCTTTATCTCTTAGTTTTCGACTTTTCGGGAATATATTGGCTGATGAATTAGTAGTTGTTGTTCTTGTTTCTTTAGTGCCTTCAGTAGTTCCTATACCTGTCATGTTTCTTGGATTATTTACAAGTGGTATTCAAGCTCTTATTTTTTCAACTTTGGCTGCGGCTTATATAGGTGAATCCATGGAGGGTCATCATTGACTAACTTTCGAAATAGTTTTTTAAGCTTATCCCAATTAAAGCAATGCGGGGTTCAATATAATCCACAGGGCTGGAGAAGAAAATGAAAATAGCTAATATTATGTATTGTAGTATTGTATATATGAAGAAAGATAGATGATATTGCAGAGTTTTTAAGAGAAAAAAGGATTGGGTGGGGGGTCCTACTAGATATATGTACAGAATACGATTTAATATTAATAGAATAATAAAGTGCAGGTGGTTTACGTTATGGAAGAAAAAAAGTATATGTTATTTACTAGTTAGATAGGAATTATCCCTATCTCTTTTTTTCTAGCTCACTTCATTTATAATTTATATAGATTCAAATATCAGTCCTTTTTCTATTTTTTCTGTGATTGTTAATTGAATGAAAGAATATAAGAGTTTCTAAACAAGAAAACACAATGGCTAAAACCGTATGTATCTATTTACATAAAACTCCATCATGGGTAGAAAGAAAGGAAAAACAGTATATGGAAGTAGTTCTTAAAATTAAGTAATATTCTGTTGGAGTTTTTAGCTACTTCGACCCGATAGATTTTAGTGATAAGTATCAATAAAAAAAAAAGAAGTAAGTAAAAAGGTAGTATAGTAAAGTAAATAGTAAAAGTAGAAAAAGAAGTGGATAAAGATTAAGTAGTAATTCATTGGTTGGTTGTATCATTAACCATTTCTTTTTTTTTTTTGCGAGGAAATTACCATGAATCCACTTATTTCTGCTGCTTCCGTTATTGCTGCTGGATTGGCTGTGGGGCTTGCTTCTATTGGACCTGGGGTTGGTCAAGGTACTGCTGCGGGCCAAGCTGTAGAAGGTATTGCGAGACAACCAGAAGCAGAGGGTAAAATACGAGGTACTTTATTGCTTAGTCTGGCTTTTATGGAAGCTTTAACAATTTATGGACTGGTCGTGGCATTAGCTCTTTTATTTGCAAATCCTTTTGTTTAATTTTCTCGTAGAATCAAAATGTAAAAAAAAGGGGGACCTATCTTTTTTCTTATTTTATTAACTGGGAGTTTCCCTTTGCTCCTTCGAATTTTACTCCTATAACTATTTATTTTTTGTTTGTCGAAACAATACTTTGGGAGGGACTGATTTGAGGATAAGGAATTAGCGGATCCACTCGCTTTCTTCCCTTTCGTTCTTAGTTTAGTAAAATTCCATTAAAAATAAGAAATGGAACAAAAAAATCGATAAAAAAAAGGGGGGAGGCGAGTGGAGTGATACAAAAAGAACTCTGTTCTTTGTTAGTCCTATCTATAAGAGGAGAGCATATGAAAAATATAACCGATTCCTTTGTTTCCGTGGGGCACTGGCCATCCGCTGGGAGTTTCGAGTTTAATACCGATATTTTAGCAACAAATCCAATAAATTTAAGCGTTGTGCTGGGTATATTGATTTTTTTTGGAAAGGGAGTGTGTGCGAGTTGTGTATTTCAAGAATAGGTTGGATTTCGCCGGCTGCACTTTCTTTATATTTATGTATTCTTTTTTTTATTTGCGTAAATGTAAATAGGAAAAAGGGTGCACAATCTCGACGAATTACTTCGTAATTGGATTTTATTCAGAAATCATATCTAAGAACCATAGCATTTCGTGACTAATTGGTAAATGAACTTTGATTCTCTATCAACCAATAATGTTGAGGTCTTTTACATGGTTAAAGATAAATTGTTTGAAGTCCAGGCACAGCATACCGTGGTACTCTTTCTACCGCTACATTAGTACCGAAATACCGCAAAAAAAAAAAAAAAAATTATAAAAAAAATAAATAATTGGTAATTTATCCGATGTATAACACTCATATGGATAAATTTATTTGAACCATTTACAGGTATAGGAAAGATGGGTATATTCCCCCACCCCTTTTTTTATCCACTGCCAAATCGACGACCTATATATTGTATAAAAAAGATAAATTTTTTTAATTTTTTGGATGAAAAAAAAAGTTTGTGAATAAAAAACAAATAAAGAAACAACTTTGCTGACAATTTTTTATTTTTTGTCTGGTCTGAAGAGTCCTACTATCCTAATATTCTGATGTTAGATCAGTTTCGATATCTTTGAATACGAACAGAAAAGAGAGGATAGGCTCAAGAGAGGATAGGTTCATTCCATTCAAAGATCAAAGATATGGGAATGTCTATCAAAGGAAAGAAACAATTGAGCGTGAGAGCCAAATGAATCAAAAGATTCATGTTTGGTTCGGGAAGAGATATGAGAGTTGTGAAATGAATGTAAAGATAATCTACTTTCATTAAATGATTTATTAGATAAGCGAAAACAAAGGATCTTGAGTACTATTCGAAATTCAGAAGAATTACGTAGAGGGGCCGCTGAACAGCTCGAAAGAGCGCGGGCTCGATTACGTAAAGTGGAAATGGAAGCAGATGAGTATAGACTGAATGGATACTCTGAGATAGAAAGAGAGAAAAAAAATTTGATTAATGCTACTTGCGATAGTTTGGAACAATTAAAAAATTACAAAAATGAAACTCTTTTTTTTGAACAACAAAGAGCGGTTAATCAGGTACGACAGCAAGTTTTCCAACAAGCTTTACAAAGAGCTCTAGGAACTCTGAATAGTTGTTTGAATAGCGAATTACATTTTCGTACCATCAGTGCTAATATTGGTATCCTCGGGTCCGTGGAAGAAATAACTGATTAGCCTTTTTAATCTAGTTTAAAGTTTAGGTGTTTTTTTTTCCTTTCCTTCCGAAAAATAAAAAAGAGATACTAATGGGAACCCTTCGAGCTGATGAAATTAGTAATATTATCCGCGAACGTATTGAACAATATAATAGAGAAGTAAAGATTGTGAATACCGGTACCGTACTTCAAGTGGGCGACGGCATTGCTCGTATTCATGGTCTTGATGAAGTAATGGCAGGGGAATTAATAGAATTTGAAGAGGGTACAATAGGCATTGCTCTGAATTTGGAATCAAATAATGTTGGCGTTGTATTAATGGGTGATGGTTTGATGATACAAGAGGGAAGTTCTGTAAAAGCAACAGGAAGAATTGCTCAGATACCAGTGAGCGAGGCTTATTTGGGTCGTGTTATAAATGCTTTGGCTAAACCTATTGATGGGAGAGGTGAGATTTTCTCTTCTGAATCTCGGTTAATCGAATCTCCCGC